AACGAGAGGATTGTTTATGGAGAAACACAAATATGGATTCGCATTCATATACATGAGAATTATATACGAACAATAATAACCTTTGATTCTCTTTTGAGAAAAAAGAAATGAATTTCTTTGGACTAATGAAACTACGATATTCATGGAGAAAGAATCGCAATAAATGCAAAGAGGGAGCATCTTGTATCCAGCGGTGAAGGGTTTGAACCAAGATTTCTGGATGGATGGAGTAGGGTATTAGGATATCTAATACATGATTTAAATGTGATAATGTGTCCTCGAAAAAGGGAAATATTGAATGAATAGATTGTAAATTATGAGATTTTGCTATTTCTTTTTTTTCTAGGCAAGATACTAATTGCAGGAAGAATGGGATTTCAATAATTACTGCAAAAGCCTCTGATATGATTTGAGAATCCAAATTCTTGCTGTTCTTAACAAATCGATTTTGGTGAAAATCATTAAACGAAATAAGAAAATGGTTCTGTTGATGCATTCGAATAATTAACCGTTTCACAATTAGTGAACTGGATTTTTTGTCATAACCTAAATTCTCCATCGATTCGTAACCAATCCATACATTTAAACCATGATTATGAGCAAGTACGTAAGTAAACTCCTGAAAGAGAAGTGGATATAGGAAGTCCTTTTGCCGAGATCCATTTTTTTCTAAATATCTTTGTAATTCCTGCATTTAATTTCAAATTGTACTTGAACCAAAGTAATGGGGGATTTCTTGAGTTATCAAACGATACATAGTGCGATACAGTCAGAACAAGGTATATAGTAAGAAAAAACATACAAACCCCGGAGACAGATAGGCCAATCAACGGATCTGATTCTCTCTTTTTCCATCTCATTTATTTTTTTTTTTCGTTATAGTTCCACGTTATAGTTCAAAAGATGGCAAGAAATCGTTTATTTTTGCAACCCGATCGCTCTTTTGACTTTGGAATAAATTATCTTTGTCAGTATACGGTTTCTTCTACACATTCAGCTCGACTCACTCTGTATCTGTAATACAGTTAATAATTAGGATTCATGAAAAGGGAATCCATGATCCACTCACCGGGGAACCTTTTCCCTCATTAGGCACTAATATATATTTTTAACGTCTAATTAGATCGAGAAATTATTCGAATTCAAATTCATATTTAATATTAATATTATTATAATAATAATATAATAATAATAAAAGCTCGTTACTTTTTGTTTCCCTATAATTAGAGCCATAGGGCTCTATCCATTTATTCAGTTGACCAAAAGATGAAAAAAAAAAAAAAATGCATCCCGTTCCAAGAATCAAAGATTTTTTCCCAATTCCGTAAGGATGAAGTATTCTCTGAGTTCCCCATTGATACGACATGCTATTTTTTCCATGCATTCCCCTTATGGATCAGTCGTGGTCTTACAAACTCTACCAATGATATGGACGAATCCATTGCTTCATCCAAATGTGTAAAAGATCAGAGTCGCACTTAAAAGCCGAGTACTCTACCATTGAGTTAGCAACCCGTATAAATATGATTTTGGATACGATCGGAATAAAAAATAAAATAAATAAATAAAGAAATTGCCCGCTCCTTCACTTCATTAAACTAGTAAGAAATCTAAAAGAAGCATTTGATGACACCTATTATAAAAAATGCGTATAAAAATGAAATAAAAATGAAGAGATTAAATAAAAATACAAAACACAACCGATTCCCATATGCATAGGGATAGGTATAAAAATGGGTAGTCCCCCATAACATGGTTACATCATATGGTTACATCATTTTGTGCATTTTTTTTCTTTTCATTGAAAAAAAAAAACTTTTCTTTCTTTTTGTGTCGCAAAAATTTTTGTGAACCCCGCGTTTGAATGAAGTAAATAAACAAATTTTTTGAACGCGGAGAAATAGATTTCTCCCCCCATGAGAGAATTATATTTGTTCGATATAACATTGTCAATATGAATTGAAAAGAAAAAATATAAAATAGACCAAACCCCGATACCCCGATATTAAATAAAATAAGATATTAAATAAAGTAAAAATAAGATATTAAATAAAGTACTTGTGTTGGATTGGCACTAAAAAAAAAAAAAAATGAAGTGTAGATAGAGGAATAAGAAAAAGTTAAGAAAGAAGTAGGAAAAATCTAGAATTTATTCAATATCAATATTTCAATATAAAGATAATAGAGATACAATAAAGGGGATAATCCCCCTTTGTTTGTTAGTAGAGTCCACCCAATATACAAGTACCCTTGTGATGGTTGATGGTAATCCCGGCATTTCTTAGATCCAGTCATTCGATCTATTCACTCGAGATTTTTTTCTATCAGTCGTATATTATAAGTATAAGATTTTTTGTCGTTCTATAATATACGATCATACAGAAACAATGGTGAATAGAGCAAGAAAAAAAAAGGAGATCGGTCGAAAAAAATTATATAAATCCAGATACCAGATAATGGGCCCCCCTTTTTGATTTCATTAATTTGTTTGATTAACTCTAAGTTCTTTAAACACCTTTGCCTTCTTTGAAATATCATAAACAGTTCCTGTAGGTTGAGCGCCCCTTTCAAGGAAATATAGAATAGCAGGAACATTTAAATAAGTTTGATTCTTTATCGGATCATAAAAACCCACTTTACGAAGATCTCTTCCCTCTCTTCGGGATCGAACATCAATTGCAACGATTCGATAGATGACCCATTGGGATAAGATATAGATAAACAATGCCCCCCCCTAGAAACGTATAGGAGGTTTTCTCCTCATACGGCTCGAGAAAGAATGATTCGAATTTATGTATTTATGTATATAGTGACAAATGTATTCATAAAATTATGAATTAGACTATAGTTTTAGTCATTAGTTTGAGTCATTTTGTGTTCTTCCTTCCTGAGAAGGAAAATCTCATTCATACTCATAACTCAAGTTAGGTAATTATCAAAAGCTTTGAAGGGGAATACTTAGACATTTATTGAGCTGTCTCTAACCCATTTTCTTTGTCTCGTCTAGAATCTATTTCTGTATTCTAATCTAGTTGTTGAATCTGTATTCTAATCTAGTTGTTGAAACAGTGAAAAATGGCGTTTACTTGTTCCGGTATCTGTTATCTTTGCTTTGAATCATTGGGTTTAGACATTACTTCGGCGATCCTTAATCGTTTCAAAAAAGCAGCAACATACCTTTTGCTATTTCTTTCTATTGAAAGAATCGTACGAATGATTGATTACCCTACGGTATATGATACAATTTGTATCAAATATTTTTACCAATTCCGATTTACTTTTTGGTTTGAAACCCGTTCGAATTTAACCCTTTCGTTTTCGATATCGTAAATCTATTTACGAAGTTTTTCCAACCTATTAATTGGCACTAACCCTAGACCCTTCTCCTAATAAATGAATGAATACTTTATACTCGAGCTCCATCATGTACTATTTAGAACCAATAAAAATGGAAAAATGGATTTCCTCGTGGAACAGAACAAACTATGTCGAGCCAAGAGCATCTTCACAGATATATAAAATGGCGGATTCCTGCATCCACAGCCGATCATGTCCTTCAAGTCGCACGTTGCTTTCTACCACATCGTTTCAAACGAATTTTTACCATAAAATTCCTCTAATTTTGAACCGGTATGACCGGTATGGAATTGATTCAATATAGAATCATGAATAATCATTGGCTTAATCGGTATCTAGTGGTCCACATTTTCCTTTTCTTGGAAGTTATAGGTATTTTTTTTTTTCTGGAGAAGTCTCAGCAAGGATTTGAGTTTATCTTTTATCATATGAATGATACCCATTTTTTTTTTGCCATACTCTCTAAACGAAAACTAGATATTTTTTTCCATCCACGTCTTATTGACACTCAATTCCGTTTGTGAGAAAGTGAATCGAAAAGGAGTATTTTATTCATAGAAAAATGATTCTAAATGAGAAATAAAAAAGGAATCACATCACATTGTATCCAATATTCCACTTTTGAACGGAAAATGGTTAAAAAAACCTCACCTTTGCTCTGATAGAATCGATCTGGGACGGAAGGATTCGAACCTCCGAGTAACGGGACCAAAACCCGGTGCCTTACCGCTTGGCCACGCCCCATTTCGATTTATATTCGAAACTAATAAACACTAACATGGGTATTGGTTCTTCGTCAATTCCAGGCCAAATCAAATACCTATAGAATAGGTATTGCTAGAATTTCGGCACGTGTATATGTGGAATCTAAATGAATTCATTGATCATTACATATAATTCAATTAAGATATTATATGAAAGTATGATTCCTTCAATTCTCATTTAAGAATTGCAGTATTTTTGATTTTGGGGAGTTCCAAGGAAAAAAAAAAAAAGATTTTTTACAGACCTTCTCTTCTTTCTTTTCTTTATTTTTCCCTTATATCAAAAATGAAATTCTCTCTAAAAACGAAATGTTTGGTATGCTTAATGTCTTAAGTTTAACCTCTATCTGTCTTAATTCGGCCCTTCATTCGAGTAGCTTTTTCTTCGCAAAATTGCCCGAGGCTTATGCCATTTTCAATCCAATTGTAGATGTTATGCCAGTCATACCCGTGCTCTTTTTTCTCTTAGCCTTTGTTTGGCAAGCTGCTGTAAGTTTTCGATGAGATCTTTAATACTGAGAAAAAAGATTCATGATTTTAGAAAAAATCAAAATTTCTAACAAAATTTAGAAGATCAGATAAGTCTTACATTATGAATCCCCAATTCAAACATTGAAATTCTTTATGGGGAGCCGCAATGAAGCAATGAATCTGAATCACCGCATTTCCACATTCTGACCCTACGGGGGTCAAAGACCTCATTAGAATATGGTATCTCACAATATTTAAATTTAAATTTAGGTTCGGCATGATAACAAAATTTTGTTTTTTGTTAAGGAAGTGGTGAATCAGAATATTATTACAAATGAATTCCTGGAAATTCTTTTTTTTTTTTTTTCTCCGAACGGGATATGTGGTACAAAAAAAGGCAGAGAATCT